GCTCTTCTTCAGCCYYCCCCCCCCCCCCCGTCCTCCCGGACGGTTTATTAGTGACGTTCTAATCTTCAAAATATTCATACAAGCCCATGCAAAGAGATCTCCTAGAAATTTTACCTATGGCCATTTTTTTTTTTCCCCCTATCATACCTTTATTTTARCCGGGCCATTAGCCTTAGACCAGGCCTGTCTTGAACAACGACCGGTWAAGTTAATAATCCTATTTAAAAGTAATAAATATAAAAATTTTAAATTGTTCCTTTCGTACTAAAAATAATAAAATAGTTTTAAGATAGAATCCAATCTGACTTGCGTCGATTTAAACTCAAATCATGTAAGGGGATAAGGTCGAACAGACCGGTAAATAAAGGCRTCTGCACTTATGGTTCCTTAATTCAACATCGAGGTCGCAGGTTCTGTTTTAAATAAGGGCTTTAAATAGAGTAGCGCTGTTATCCCTAAGGTACTTGAATTTGTTGGTCTTTTAGGTTCTTATATTTTTAATGTAGTGATAGAGTTTATTTCCCCAATAAATTTTAAAATAATAGAATTTTTTGAAGAAAGTTTTAGGGTCTTCTCGTCTATAAAAATTTGAAGTAAATTTCATCTTCAATAAGGTTAAAGCTTAGRTTAAAGAGGAGGTTTAAAGAGTCTCCGTTCATACGGCATTCCAATTAAGAAGCAAGTTATTATGCTACCTTAGCACTAAAGCGGCCATTTATGTGGTACATTGGGCAGGAGTTGTCTCTATTGAGATGGAGTCTTTAGGAAACGGGCTTTAAAAATTCAAGCTTTTTAATTTCAATAGAAGAAAGAGGGGGAGATTAATAGATTTACAGGTTTAGTTTACTAGTATAATGAGGGTAAAAAAAGTTTTGTGTTTTAGAAAAATAAATTTTTAAAAAAGGAGTTCAAAATTATTTGGGTTTTAACTATAATGGGTAAGCTAGATAAAGCTCTTTAGCTTAACCTAAAGAGTGTTCATGTAATAATTCAGCCAATTTTAAATTTTTCTGGAAAATCAGATGAAGAAATTTGTTGACGTATCGTCACTTTTTTGAGTTTGTAAAAGATGAGACTTTAGAGGGTGAAAAAGGTTCATTTCTTTTCGGAAAAGGAGTAAGAAGAGTGATTCAAGATCGTAGATGCACCGACGTTGGTAATAATTTTTAATAGTCTAAGCGGATAAATTTTATGAAATATAAAGAAATTTTAGAGGAGTTTACTTCGTTAAAATAAAGGGTTGAAAGTATTCTGAAAACATAGGCTTGAATCAGACTAACGGCAGATTCTAGAACACATAAGAGGATTAAAGCTAAACCAACTCCTATAATTGAAAAGTTAAATTCTGGTGAAGCGGAGTGGCCAATTAAGCTAATTAGAAGATGTCCAGCAATTATATTTGCGGCTAATCGAACTGAGAGAGTAAGAGGACGAATGATGTTTCTGGTTAGTTCGATGAGAACTATAAAAGGTATTAAGATAGGAGGTGTGCCTAGAGGCACCAAGTGGGTCATAGTGGCGTTAGGTTCTACAGAGTTTTTAAAAATAATGTGGCCTAATCACAGGGGGAGAGCTAATGCACAGGCGTAAGTTAAATGGGCAGAAGATGTAAAAATGAAGGGGAATAAACCAGTAAAATTATTTAAGGCGATAAATCAAAATAATGCTAAAGAGGGGAGCATAATCCCCGGAGATGAAATTTTTCTTCTAACGGCTGAGAATTCTTTAAATACATTTAATTTGACTACTTTGATCAATTTTGTGAATTTAGAAAAAAGGGGGTTGAAAGATAGGGGAATGACAAGAAGGATTAAAAAAGAGCTTAACCAATTTAACGAGAGGGATAGTCAAGATCTAGGGTCAAATGAAGAAAAGAGATTTGTCATTAAGAAATTTTGGAGAAACAGGTAGTGCTCAAAAAAGAAAAGAAAGAAAATAGAATAATTCAATTTATTGGAGACATTTGAGGAATAAAAGAGGGAACACGTTCTGACAAAAGGTAAAAACTTTAATTCCTCTTTACGAAAAATTCATTTTAAAACTCTAAATTTTAACACATTATCTGCCAGTGAGGAGAAGAATTTTCTAATTGGAAATTAGATGTAATGATTATACTACGAATGAGATTAAATTTTGGTGTCAATTTTGGTTTTGAAGACCAAGGGTTTGTTTAACCTAAAAATTTAATCTAAGAGGAGCTCATTACCTGAGATTCGTCCGAGACGGACTAGCAAGGATAGACCAAGACTAGCTTCGCATACGATTAAAACTAGGAAAAGGAGAATTAACGAGGGAGAAAGGAGTCTGGTTCTTATCAAGGTTAAAATAGATAACAAGATTATGACAGAGCCCATTTCTAAGCTTAATAAGAGTATTAACAAGTTTTTTGAGTGATAAAAAAATTTAACAGAAACAATAAAAATTAATGGGAAAGATAAGAGACTTGTTCAGGGTGAGACGGAAAAATAAAAAGAGAATAAACCAGTTATAATTAAAGTGGTAAAAATTAAAATTTTTGAGTTAATGAGCCTTTAAAGCTTTCTGTAATTTTTACAACAAAAAAGAGAGCGAGTAGTAAGTAAAAAATTAAAAATAAAACTAATGGGCTCATAGAGGAGTTAAAAGTAAAAGTTGGAGTAAAAGGCGTAAGTGTCAATCAATGAAAATTTCATTTGGGCAGAATGATAAGAGCAATAAAAAAAAGAAGATTTCATGAAGGGATTAAAGTGATTTTTTGGTTAAATGCTAAAGAGGAGACATAAAGAAAAGAAACTATTATTCCTCCAACAAAAACTAAGATAATCCTTAATCCAATTCACTTAGACCTAAGCAATCAGCAAGAAATACCAGTTAAAGAGGAAGTTAGAATTAAAATTAGACAAAGCCTAATAGGATTATGAGAATTTCAAAATAGGAGAGAAAGGACTCAAAAAGAAAAAAAAAAAAATTCTATAATAAATTTGAATTACAGTTTCTACTGTAATTACTTTGCTACGACTTATCTCTTGGAGAGTGACGGACGATATGAGTCTGTTAAAAAGAGGTTCATAAATTTAAATTACTAACAAATCCTAAGATTATTAATTGGAGGTTTAAGTTATTGCAATTCATCTTAGAAAAGTTTTATTAAATGAAGTCTGACGATAAAACATTTTTTAAAAAAGAATTTAGACGAGCACACACAAATAAAAAACTTATAAATAATATTGTGGATTATCAATAGACAAATTTCTCTGAAATTTTAACACGGCCATAGAGCTTAGGTTTTTCCTAAAAAAATTTTGTAGCAGGGTACTAATCCTGGTAAAAATTGGTCTAAAAAATATATTTAAAGAACATTATACCGGTTGAAAAAAGGGTTTTAGAGTTACTAGGGCAGGTTTAGTATAACCGAAGGTGCTGGCACTAAATTGTCTTCTAAGGAGACTTTGAAAAACTTATAAACTAATCCACTTTACTCTGTTTATGAGGAGTCTCTTGAACCTAGGAAAGGCTGGCATAAAACCTGAAGCGTGTATCCTTAAATTTACAAGATTTATATTCTAAAAACTATAACTTCTAATATTTATCTTTTCAATGTAAGTGAAATGTAATTTATACTAATTAGAAAAATTCTAATTTCCTCCTCATCAGTAAATTGTGACGTATAAAAATAATCACACAACGTCTACAAAATGTCAATATCAAGCGGCAGCTTCAAACCCAAAATGATGGGAAGGTCTAAATATCCCTTTAGTTAGACGAAAAGCACACACTAGTAGAAATAGGGTGCCGATGATCACATGGAGACCATGAAAACCAGTGGCCACAAAAAATGTGGTCCCAAATGCGCTATCCGCGATTCTAAAAGAAGCTTCATAGTATTCGAAAGCTTGTAATAGAGTAAAGTAGATGCCGAGAATTACAGTAAGGCTCAATCCTTTAGAGGCTGAAGAGTGGTCTCCAGCTATTAAACTATGATGGGCCCAGGTCACCCTAATTCCAGAAGAAAGCAGAATAATGGTATTTAATAGCGGTACTTGAAGAGGGTTAAATGGAACAATGCCTAAAGGAGGTCAAACAGAACCTAATTCCACTGTAGGGGCTAAGCTACTATGAAAAAAAGCTCAAAAAAATGACATAAAAAATAAAACTTCTGACGTAATAAATAAAATTATACCATAACGAAGGCCGAGCTCAACAAAACTTGAGTGGGTGCCTTGAAAAGTGCCCTCTCTTCTTACATCGCGTCATCACTGAACTATTCTGAGTAAAATAATAAAAAGTCCTGAAAATATTAAAGTAAAAGAATTCGTGTGAAATCATTTTACTAGGCCAAGAGTTAAAAATAAAGCCCCGATTGTCGAAATGAGGGGTCAAGGAGATTCGTCAACTAAATGATAAGGATGGCGGATTAAATTTGACATTTATTTGTCGTATTTAAAATGATTTTGTTCGTGTAATCACAAAGACATCGGAACACTTTATTTGATTGCAGGTGGTTGAGCTGGATTAGTGGGAACTGCTTTAAGAATAATTATTCGATTAGAGTTAGGTAGTCCGGGGTCATTAATTGGGGATGATCAAATCTATAATGTTGTAGTGACAGCTCATGCTTTTGTGATAATTTTTTTTATGGTGATACCTGTTCTAATTGGGGGGTTTGGAAATTGATTGGTGCCACTAATACTGGGTGCTCCTGATATGGCTTTCCCTCGATTGAATAATATGAGGTTTTGATTTTTATTGCCGGCTTTATTTTTACTTTTATTAAGAGGGTTAGTGGACAGAGGAGCAGGGACAGGATGAACAGTCTATCCTCCTCTGTCATCTAATTTAGCTCATGCAGGAGCATCTGTGGATTGCGCTATTTTTTCTTTGCATTTAGCTGGAATTTCTTCTTTATTAGGGGCAGTCAATTTTATTAGGACTTTAGGAAATTTGCGTTCTTTAGGAATAGGATTAGACAATATACCCTTATTTGCTTGATCTGTCTTAATTACTGCCGTGCTTCTTTTATTATCTTTACCCGTGTTAGCTGGAGCAATCACTATATTATTAACGGATCGTAATTTAAACACTGCGTTTTATGATGTCAGAGGAGGGGGAGACCCCGTTCTCTATCAACATTTGTTTTGATTTTTTGGGCATCCAGAAGTTTACATTTTAATTCTTCCGGGCTTTGGTCTAATTTCACATATTGTGAGGCAAGAGACAGCAAAAAAAGAAACTTTTGGTTCATTGGGGATAGTGTATGCTATGGCTGCCATTGGTGTTTTAGGATTTGTTGTATGAGCCCATCATATGTTTACGGTAGGACTCGACGCCGATACTCGGGCGTACTTTACCACTGCAACTATGATTATTGCTGTTCCTACAGGAATTAAAATTTTTAGGTGAATGGGAACCTTTTATGGGGCACGAATGTCTTTTAGCCCCTCTCTTCTTTGAGCTTTAGGATTTGTTTTTCTCTTTACTTTAGGGGGATTAACGGGGATTATTTTAGCTAACTCTTCATTAGATGTAGTTTTACACGATACCTATTATGTTGTCGCTCATTTTCATTATGTGCTGAGAATAGGGGCAGTATTTGCTTTAATAGGAGGGTTTGTAAATTGATTTCCATTAATCTTCGGATTAACTATAAATAACCAATGACTGAAAGTACAATTTTTTGTCATATTTATGGGCGTTAATTTAACTTTTTTCCCCATACATTTTTTAGGGTTAGCTGGAATACCTCGTCGTTACTCAGATTATCCGGATAGATTTATAGCTTGAAATATTATGGCTAGAGTTGGGTCGATAGTGACCACGATATCGGTTTTTTATTTTGTTTTTATTGTTTGAGAATCCCTTGTGTCCCATCGAAGCCCCTTAAGGTCTAAAGCAAGAACTAGGGCTTTAGAAATAACACACTCTTTTCCGCCATTAACGCATAGGTATAGTAGATGCCCTCAAATTTATGATTATTTTTTAAGTAAGCTATATAAGCTATATGGCTCATAACCATATGAAGTCTCCCTTATTTATTTTGTAGTTAAACTATAATAAGGATTTTGGAAATCCTAGTTGAATTCCCTAGTCATTAGTTTAAAGAAAATATTTGTGTGTCAAACAAAAGATAAGAAGTTTTAAAGGTGTTTTACATATTAGATTTTCTTTCTAAAGTAGGTTTCTTAAAACTTGACAGTACGCCTATAAAAGATTAGAAGTCTTATTTAAGTTTAAATATAAGTGTCTATTTTGAAAATAGAAAAAGGGATTGCCCAATTTACAGGAATTTTCCGTTTCTTTGTTAACAGCAAAGTGCTTTAAGCTTTGTAAAAAGTTAAGCCAATCTAGTATTTTTTGAGCTCACTCTAAAATAGCTCCATAAGCTAAGAGAATTAGAATTAAAAGAAATATTACGGAAGCTCAGGGAGTCAAAATAATCTTTAAAATAAAAGGAAATAAAAGGATGAGCTCAATATCAAAAATAAGAAAGATAATAGATAAAAGAAAAAAGTGAACAGAAAAAGGGTTTCGGGATATAGATTGGGGTGAAAATCCGCATTCAARGGGAGAACCTTTTTCTTCTTCCGTAAATCTCTTAGTTCTTAACAATAGGGCTAAACCCAAAAGAATACTTGAAATGAGTATTAAAGCACAGAAAATGAAGATTAGGATAAGCACTAAAAGATTAAAATAAGTTCGATAAAGAATACAATATGAATTAAAAAAAGAAAATTAGCTTTTATGGGTAAAGGAGAGAAAAGAAGAATTAAGTTAGATTTTTGTCCTTGAAAAGGGGCAGAGTATAATCAGAGAGAATAAGCTGCTGCTAAGAAAGAAATAACCATAAAATTTAATCTATTAATGATAGAAAATCCCCATATTATGCTAATTCTTCAAATTTCAGCAATTAAATTTATTGATGGGGGAGCGGCCATATTGGCTAAACAACAAAAAAACCAAAATAGGGCAATTTTAGGGCTTTCTCTTAAAATCCCTGTGCTTAACAATATATTGCGAGAGTGGTTTAGTTTATAAATCTCATTAGCACCTGCAAATATGGCGGAAGAGGAGATTCCGTGAGTTAATATTACTAATAAAGAAGCATAAGAGGAAGACTTAGAAATTTGAAGAATACATATAATAGCGATTCTTATATGAGCCACAGAAGAATAAGCAATTAAGACTTTCAAATCTAATTGGCGTAAACATAAGAAGGACACTAAGCTTCCTCCCACTAACGAAATAATTTGGAGGACTTCGGTAATTTTAGAATGTGCCCATAAAAATCTCAATCGTCAAATGCCGTATCCTCCTAATTTGAGTAAAATTGCAGCTAAAATTATAGAGCCGACTACAGGCGCTTCGACATGTGCTTTAGGAAGCCATAAATGAACTAGGAATATTGGAAATTTTACTAAAAATCCAATTATAATTAGAAACCTAATAAAGTGCCAATAAAATCTTTGGATTGGAAACCAGAAATTAAAAATAATTAAGCCAGATAGCCAGAATTTATCCGCTACGATAATAATAAAAAGAAAAGGTAAAGAAGCTATCATTGTATAGAGCATTATGGCTAGAGACGCCGGTAAACGTTCAGGTTGGTACCCTCACCCCATGATTATTATGCTTATGGGAAGTAGGGACACTTCAAATATAACGTAAAACATTAAAATTCTATTTATAGAAAAAGCAGCCAGTAGGATTAATAGAAGAAGTCTCATTAAGGAGTAAAATAAAAAAGTGTTTCTAAGATTATGAGTTGAAGCCAATAAACAAAAAATCATTAAAATAATTGTTAAAATTTGAAGACTTAATCTTAAAGAGTCCTCTAAAGTTTGATGAAAAGGTATTTGAATTCTTGGTTGTAATGATAAAAATTTTATAAATACGGGAAAAAATAAAAATAGAAGAAAAATACAAATTTCAAGTATAGACAGAAGAGAAAAAATTAAAGGGGCAAGTAAAGAAAATAAAATTATTATAGTTTCAAAACTTTCTTATTTGCAATAAGTTGTACAAAGTATACTAAAGAAACAGAGAGCGATGCTCTATTTTAGGGCCGAAACCTATATTTCTTGTAAGCAGGGCATGRGCTATTATATCAAAATAGACCTTTTATCAGGCATACATAAATTTAACCTTTTAATTGCAACTTAAATATCATAATTGAATATTGAACGGATAAAATCTCTGACTCCACAAATCAACGTTTTAATTAAACTACAAAATTAATGGTGGCAGAATTTATGCCTTAGTTTTAAGAGCTAATTATGAATTCCCATTAAATTATAGCAATAGACTATCTCAAAATTTGTAAGATTGAGGTAAAATAAAGTAATAACTAAAATAAAATACAGTTAAGATTTGGCCTAAAAGAACATAAGGATGTTCAACTGGACGAGCCCCAATCCAAGTAAGTAGAATTACGACAGACACGAGAACCCAAAAAACTTTGTTGTGAATAGCGTAATTTAAATTAGATTTTAGGAGAGATTGAGCAGTGAAGCTTGGAAGGAGGAGAATGATTACAGCCATAGCTAAGGCAATTACTCCCCCTAATTTATTAGGGATAGATCGTAAAATTGCGTATGCGAATAGAAAATATCACTCTGGTTGAATATGAATAGGTGTGACTAGGGGATTGGCCGCTAAAAAATTTTCTGGGTCTCCTAACAATCAAGGGTTAATTATTACTAAGTTTCCTAAAATTAAAAATAAAATAATAAACCCCACTGAATCTTTAGAGGCAAAATAAGGGAAAAAGGGGATTTTTCTGAGATTAGAGGTTATACCTAACGTGTTGTTAGATCCTGAAGTGTGAAGGAATAATAGGTGAACCATAGCTATTGCGGCTACAATAAAAGGAATAAGAAAGTGGAATGCAAAAAATCGAGTTAAAGTGGGATTCCCTACAGCAAATCCGCCYCATAATCATATTACTGTTTCTTCTCCAATATACGGAATAGCTGAGAGGAGGTTTGTGATGACAGATGTCCCTCAAAAAGATATTTGCCCTCAAGGGAGAACATAGCCTAAAAAGGCTGCCCCTATAACTGTAAGAAGAAGGACTACCCCAATTCCTCAAACTAAATGGAAAGAATAAGAGCCGTAATACAATCCTCGTCCGGCATGCAGGTATAGGCATAGGAAGAAAAATCTGGCGCCATTTGCGTGGCACATGCGTAAGCTTCAGCCGTTAGGAACGTCTTGAGCTAAACGTCTCACCCTTTCAAAAGAGAGGCCTACGTCAGCAGTGTAGTGCATAGCTAAGAAGAGGCCTGTAATTAATTGAAGGCCTAAACAAATTCCTAATAAAGAACCAAAATTTCATCAAGCAGAAATGTTAGCAGGAGATGGAAGATCCACTAAGGCCCTATTTATAATTTTCACAAGAGGGTGAGTTTTTCGTAAAKAGGTGATATACAAAAGAGCCGTCTCTATTTTAAATTTACAGTTTAATTTTAATTTTGCAAATCATCAATCTGATAATAGGAAACTTTTGTATGGTTTTTTGAGGACTAAGCGTCATTACCGGATTAAGAGTAAATTCTGGGGTGATCATGTGGGCTTGCATGGAGTTGAATCTTTTATGTTTTGTATTTTTACTTTTAGTAATTAATGACGATTGCTATAGTGCCGTTAAATACTTTTTAATTCAAGCTTTAGGCTCTATTTTATTTTTATTATCTCTCATGTTAGAAATAACTATTAGGTATTCATTGTTTATCATTATTTTGTTATTAGCTATTCTTTTAAAGTTGGCTATAGCCCCTTTTCAATTTTGACTTGTAAATTTGGTAAAAGATATTAATTGGCTAAGGTTTTTTTTCATTAGAGTATTTCAAAAATTATTGCCCTTATATGTTTTTATGTTGGTGTTGTCTGATGTCAGGGGAGCGGTAGCTTTAATCGGGGTGATAGTAGCTTCTTGGGGAGGCATGGTAACCAGACAGTTAAAGGTGATATTAATTTATTCGTCAGTGTTAGGAGTTGCTTGAATAATTTCAAGCCAAAGGTATTCTTTAGCGCTATTTTTTTTATTCGCGTATATAGTCGCATTCTACTATTTAGGTCACCTACTCTGAAGAATGGAGGCACAAACAAGAGGAGAGCTAGGAACATGGGGGCTAAGGAGAATTTCTCGGGTAGGGGTCTTTCTTAGGTTTTTAAGGATAGCAGGCATACCTCCTTTTTTAGGGTTTTTCCCCAAAATTTTTATTATTTATCACGCATGGGCCTATGCGAGTTTATTTACTCTTTTAGTTTTGCTTTGGGGAAGAATGGTTTTTATTTATGTGTATTTACGAATATGTTTGGCAGGAATGGGATGAAGGAGAAGAACCAGAGTAATGCCATTCAACGTAAATTCTAGGATCGTGTTTGTTTTACTTTTAAGCAGAGGGAGCTTGTTAGCTCTTCTTGCGTTATGTGTAAGTTTGGTATTTGAAACCAAAGTAGTCATGAAAATTGATGCACGTTAGTACAGAAATAGTAGAATTAAGACAGGTACAGCTGTTAAAGACAAAAATAGAATATTTGTGTCTAAGCGGTTAACAATTAAAGACTTTCTAACGAGAGGCGTAACGAATCTAGTAGTAAAGGAAGGAACCCAATTAAAATCTAAGATGACACGGAAAGAGTGTCCCCCTATAAAAGGGGTTCTTGTTCAAGCTCGGGAAGAGAGTAAGGGTAAAGCCCATATGATTCTCCTCAAGGACACGAGGTTAGGGGACATGTATTTTTTGGCCCGAATTACTAGCAAGATTCCTAAAAATAGCCCCGAAACCACCACTAACAGGGTTCTGTTCTTTTCTGGTGACGTAAGGGGGGTAATTAGGGGAGAGGGCATCAATAACCACGTTAGTAGCCCTCCCCCCGTTAGAGCTAGAGGGGCTAGGCCTAATATAGCGTTTAAAATTTTCAAGTCTTTGTCGTTCCTTCATAAGAGAGGGGTATTTCGAGAGCCTAAAAAGGAGACCATAAATAAAAATCGAGCTGTGTAAGCACAGGTCATGAGAGTGGCCAAGAAGAAAATAAGGGATAAGGGGCTATGGAAAGTGTTGGTAACAAATAATTCGATGCACAAATCTTTAGAATAAAAACCACTACAAAAAGGTAATCCACATAGTCTTAAATTCGCAAGGACACACAACCTTAGAGTTAAGGGGCACAAGTGAATAGCCGTTCCTACTTTTCGTAAGTCTTGGTAGTCCCTAGATAAGTGAATCATGCTTCCGACTGAAATAAAAAGAAGCGCTTTAAAGAATGCATGAGCTAAAAGGTGGAGAAACGCAGTCACCGGTATTCCCGCTCCCAAGGTAGTTATTATAACACCTAATTGCCTTAAAGTGGATAAAGCCACGATTTTTTTTATGTCTATTTCAAATATGGCCGAAATTCCGGCCATAAATATGGTAGCAGATCCCATAATTATGACTAAACAAGCTAAGTTTAATTCAGAGAGAGCTGGTTGAAAACGGAACAGCAGATAAATTCCTGCGGTCACTAAGGTAGAAGAATGGACTAAAGCGGATACAGGAGTTGGAGCTGCCATAGCTGCAGGCAGCCAAGCTGAAAATGGAATTTGTGCTCTTTTGGTGCAAGCTGCCAGTAGAATTAGAATTAGGGTGATTGAAAACCCTAGATTTCCATGAGAGTGCAAGATAAAATTTCAACCTAATGTAAAAGAAGCTGAAGCAATTCTCGTTAGGATTAACACATCTCCAATTCGATTGGAAAGAGCGGTGAGTATGCCAGCGTTGTACGATTTTCTTCTTTGAAAGTACACAACCAGCAGATAGGAAGTTAACCCTAGCCCGTCTCAACCTAAAAGGACGCTAAGCATATTAGGGCTAAAGATTAATAACCCTATAGCAGTTACAAATCTGAGAACTAATAAATGAAATCGGGTGAAAAATTTCTCTGCTGCCATATAAGAGGAGGAAAACATAATGACGCAAGAACTAATTAAGAGGACGCTGATGAGAAATCTGAGGGAGTAGACGTCTAAAATTAAAACCAAGCTTAAGGCTAACCCTTCGATCTTTAAGAGCTCGACTTCCAAGAAAATAGCCGAAAATAATGAACCGGATTTCAAAAAAAGCACCCTTGTTAATAGGGTTCCCGTGGCTAAAATTACGGAACTAATTAAACTAAACTTATTTTTCATTTTTAAAATTATTTTCATAGTTTAAAGAGAGCGCTACTTTGAAGCAGTAGAGGTTTAGAAAATAATTTTTTTTAGGTTTATCTCGTTTGTTATTTTGGTGGTAGCCGTTCTTATTAATGTGGCATTCTTTACGCTACTTGAGCGTAAGATTTTAGGCTTAAGACAATTTCGAAAAGGCCCTAATAAGGTGAGATACGGGGGAGTCCTACAGCCAATTGCAGATGCCGTTAAGCTATTTTTAAAAGAAGGGGCCTGGTTAGAAAAAGTGAATACAAAAGTTTTCATGCTAGCGCCTGGGTTAGCCTTAGGGCTAAGGCTGTTGAGATGAAGGGCCTTACCCTTAAATATTCTTGAATTTGATTACGCTTTTTTGGTGCTGCTCTTGGTGATAAGCCTCGGGCTGTACCCTGTTCTTTTAGCGGGGTGAGCCTCTAATAGGGGTTACGCCATAGTAGGTGGCCTACGAAGGGTGGCTCAGACCATTTCGTACGAGGTGAGCCTTTCCCTGATTTTTTTGAGCTATCTGGTGTTGGTTTGCAGCTTAAATTTTACGGCGATAAGGGAGCTAACACGGACTCCCCTAGTTCTCTTAACGGCAGGCATCTTTATTCTATGGCTGATCTCTGGCCTTGCGGAGACTAACCGGACTCCGTTTGACTTTGCTGAGGGAGAGAGTGAGTTAGTTTCAGGGTTTAATGTGGAGTACGGGGGAGGGGGGTTTGCTTTGATTTTTATAGCAGAGTATAGGAGAATTTTGTTCTTTAGGGCTATAAGGAGGCTGCTACTGGGGCTAGGGGCCCCCATAAACTCTGGGGGGTTCATGGGCCTTTTAGCTGTGGGCTACTTTTGAGTGTGAGCGCGTGTAACGCTTCCGCGGTATCGGTATGACATGCTAATGGGGCTCGCTTGGAAGGGAATTTTGCCCTTATCATTAGCTGTATTAAGGTTTGTTATTAGAGTTATATAACTCATATATAAGTGGACTCAATATTATAATATTGAGTCCACTCAAGAAAGAAAGTCGCCCCCAGTGACTAGCTCCACGCAAATGGGCATGAAGCTGTGATTTGCCCCGCAGATCTCCGAGCATTGGCCGTAAAACACTCCGGGCCGATGCCTCCTAAACCTCACCTGGTTCAGTCGACCCGGGCAAGCATCCACTTTCACCCCTAACCTGGGGACTGTTCATGCATGAAGGACATCYGCTGACCTGACAAKCACCCGAATTCCRCATCCCCAGGGCAACGTGGTTCGATTGTCGGTGTCTAAAAGCCGGTAGGAGGAAGAGGGGCCGTCGGCTAACATGTAGGCGTCAAATTCTACTAGGTTGCCGTCTACTCTCGAGAAGTCGGCGTACTCGTACGATCAATACCATTGGTGCCCCACTGCCTTTAGCGTTACCTGCCTGTCGGCTGCTTCGTCCAGCGAGTACAGAAGYAATAGGGAGGGAACTGCTAATTGCACCAGCACTAAGGCAGGAAGGGCCGTCCACAGGGCCTCTAAAGTTTGCCCTTCCAGAAGYCCCGTGACAACCCTGCGGTTAACAATTCCTACTATCATCATGTATCCCACTAACCCYAAAATAAAGGCTAAGACCACTAAAGCAAAATCATGAAAGAATAAAAACTCTTCTATCACGGGAGAAGCCGCATCTTGAAATCCTACTTGAGATCAGGTTATCAT